AAGATGCCTAATATTTATAACGCTCTGGTAGTTAAAGGCCGAGATACTGTTGATCAACCTATTAATGTGACTTGTGAAGTACATCAATTATTAGGAAATAATCAAGTTAGAGCTGTAGCTATGAGTACTACAGACGGTCTGATTAGGGGAATGAAAGTGATTGATACAGGAGCTCCTATAAGTGTTCCGGTTGGTGTAGCGACTCTTGGACGAATTTTCAATGTGCTTGGGGAACCTGTTGATAATTTAGGTCCTGTAGATACTTGTACAACATTTCCTATTCATCGATCTGCGCCAGCCTTTATACAATTAGATACAAAATTATCTATTTTTGAAACAGGAATTAAAGTAGTAGATCTTTTAGCGCCCTATCGCCGCGGGGGGAAAATAGGACTCTTTGGGGGAGCTGGAGTTGGTAAAACAGTACTCATTATGGAATTGATTAACAATATTGCCAAAGTCCACGGGGGCTTATCTGTATTTGGTGGCATAGGTGAACGTACTCGTGAAGGAAATGATCTTTACATAGAAATGAAAGAATCTGGAGTTATTAATGAAAAAAATATTACAGAATCTAAAGTGGCTCTAGTTTATGGCCAGATGAATGAACCGCCGGGAGCTCGTATGAGAGTAGGTTTGACTGCCTTAACTATGGCGGAATATTTTCGAGATGTTAATAAACAAGATGTACTTCTATTTATTGACAATATTTTTCGTTTTGTCCAAGCAGGATCCGAAGTTTCGGCTTTATTAGGTAGAATGCCTTCCGCCGTAGGTTATCAACCTACCTTAAGTACCGAAATGGGCTCTTTACAAGAAAGAATTACTTCTACCAAAGAAGGATCCATAACTTCTATTCAAGCAGTTTATGTACCCGGAGATGATTTGACTGATCCTGCTCCTGCTACAACCTTTGCACATTTAGATGCTACTACCGTATTATCAAGAGGGTTAGCTGGTAAGGGAATATACCCAGCAGTAGATCCCTTAGATTCAACCTCAACTATGCTTCAACCCCGGGTCGTTGGAGAAGAACATTATGAAATTGCGCAAAGGGTTAAGCAAACTTTACAACGTTATAAAGAACTTCAGTACATTATAGTTATCCTCGGGTTGGACGAATTATCCGAAGAGGATCGTTTAACCATAGCAAGAGCACGCAAAATTGAGCGTTTCTTATCACAACCCTTTTTTGTAGCCGAATTATTTACTGGTTTTCCAGGGAAATATGTTGGTCTAGCAGAAACCATTAGAGGGTTTCAATTAATACTTTCTGGAGAATTAGACGATCTTCCTGAACAAGCCTTTTATTTGGTAGGTAATATTGATGAAACTACCGCGAAGGCTATAAATTTATAATATAAATAGAGAGCAATTTGCAGAAATGACCTTAAATCTTTGTGTACTGACCCCTAATAAAATTGTTTGGGATTCAGAAGTTAAAGAAATCATTTTATCTACGAATAATGGTAAAATTGGCGTATTACCAAACCATGCCCCAATTGTTACAGCTATAGATATAGGGATTTTGAAAATACGACTAAGGAATCAACGGTTAACGATGGTCCTTATGGGTGGTTTTGCTAGAATATACAATAATGAGATAACTATTTTAGTAAATGATGGGGAAAGGGTTAATGATATTAATCTACAAGAAGCTCAAAAAACTCTTGAAATAGCAAAAGCTAATGCGAGAAAAGCCAAAGGAAGGAGACAATTAATTGAAGCCAATCTAACTATAAAGCGAGCTAGTACAAGAGTTGAAGCTGTCAATGCAATTTCATAAACAACTAGTACGCTCAAATAATAAAAATAAGTTGTGTTTATATTCTTTTAATAATTAGATTATGTCGAGTGAATCCATTAAAGCCTAATTTTATACAACGCAATTAAAAAATATATAAACATAAAAGAGGAGCAGGCCAAAAAACTTATTAGATATTCCGGTATCTATCTAATAAGTTTTACCTACTATTGGATTTGAACCAATGACTACCGCCGTATGAAAGCAATACTCTAACCACTGAGTTAAGTAGGCCATTTGTCGTCCCAAAGAGAGCCAAAGAAAAGCCTTTTTGATGAATTATAAATGTAATATTCCTTATAAGAAATAAGCAATATAATCAAAAATTTAAAATGTTGAATTTATAGAATATTTATATTAAATTTATATTGACAACAAATTAGATCCATGATAAAATTAAAATATGGATTAAAAATACTAAAGTTAGTATAGCACCTCGTTTACACGCACGGGGAGTCCAATCCACAAAAATCATCTTATCTTAAATCAACGCCTTACTCTATAATTTTTAGGGAATAATAACCTTAGAATTTGGATTTTTGGTACCGGAAACTACAATGATAGGGTGAAGCCCATTCAATTCAATGCTGGACTGAACATAATGAGTATAGGGTCCTAAATAAATATCTTTTTGTTCTATGAACTTTGAGGTGTATTTTCATATTATATTTTTTAAAACAAACGGTATAGACTTAATTAAACTAAAATAGTTAGAATCTTTTTTATAATAAGAAGTTTTATCTTTTTTAATTTTTAATTTCTTAATTTTTGTTTGTTGCTTGTAAATAAATGGTTGGTTCACAATTTTTACTATAAAATTACCAGCAGAACATAAAACTAAAAGAAAAAGTATTTAATATATTATGTACACAATTGGGGTTAAAAATTTACGAGACTTCTTTGGTATATCTAACACTAAGATTACAATATTCTAAATCATTAATAAAAAAACCTTGTGATTCTATTTATAAAAAAATATATAAATCAATAATCCTAAGTGACGACAAGATATTTTGTATAAATGTAATATATAGAGTTATATTAACTAAAGAAATTAAAAATAAATATAAAACTAAAAAATTTTAGTAAACTGGAAATAGTATTTCTGTCAAGTCAGCCAATAAATATTGAAATGAGATATGCTTACCATAAAAATTAAAGGAAATTAGATGGTTTCATCAAAATTAATTCTTGTTTTTACTCAACAATTATGGATTACTTTACAACTTCAACTCGAATAAACCAATACAGTATATTTTATACCTACATACATTCATACAATACAAAGGAGTGCATCTATTAACATAACATAGAGTCTTATTCATATTTTTGTATTTTAACCTAGGGGAAAGGACCAGAGAAACTTTATGGTTCTTAATTAAGTATAAAACAAATGGGGTAGCGCCCGGTTACAATATAATTTATAATCCTATATGTTTTTATGTTTTCTCTAGTTTTTTGTTGTTTTTGATGTTGAAATTGTTTTTCTTTGTTCATAGGCAATGAGTTAAAATGTAATATATTAAGTGTCTATGTATTTTTGGAAACTTTTATTTTTTTGTTTATTAGTAATGTAGATTTCTATTTATTTGCCCGCTATCTTACTAATCATAAATTTTTATAGATGCTATAAAAAAACTTGTTAATAAAATATCTTAAAATAAATATAAAATATGTATTATATATGAATCACATGCTTTTTTTTTACACAAAATAAAAAAGAAAAATACAATTTTATTTTAAATACTTTATTTTAATTTAATAAACTTATCTAGAAAATAGATGAAGTATATATTGCTAAGATATAAAAATATTTTTCTAATCTAAATAAAAAATCAATATGGATTTCGCTTCATATAAATTTATTTATAAAAAAAAAAAAATGTAAAACTTCATACCAATTAAAAATGTGCCCGGAACCAGATTATAACTGGTGACACAAGGATTTTCAGTCCTCTGCTCTATCTGCAGCTATCCCGACCATTCCTAATGTAGGCAACAGAGGTATATGTTAATTAAAGGGACAAGGAAGATTGCAAAATTTTTTTGACAACTTATTTCTTAGTTTCAGTATGAGTAATGTTATTGATTGCGAATCATTAAATTAAAATAGGAAATTGGATGGATGTCTATTCTATATTAAAATCACATGTGCTAAGATAAAGTCCATTTTAGCCCTAAGAACTTTATAAAAAAGAAAAAAGGGGGTATAGGGGACCCTAATAATTAAAGAAAAGAAAGGGGGGATAGGATAATGGGAGTCAAATAGACTTTTTGGGGTGGGGATAGAGGGACTTGAACCCTCATGATTTTTAAAGTCGACGGATTTTCCTCTTACTAAAAATTTTATTTTTGCCTATATTGACATGTATATGGGACTCTATCTTTATTCTCGTTAGATTACTCAGTTCTTTAAAAGACCTATAGAACTGTGGAGTGAATTGATTACATATTCTCTTCAATATGTAATCAATTCACATAAATTATTTTTTTTATGTTAGAATAGCTTCCATTGAGTCTCTGCACCTATCCTTATTTTTAATTTTATTAATTTTTGTTTTGAAAAACAGGATTTGGCTCAGGATTGCCCGTTTTTATTAATTCCGGAGTTTCTCTGAATTTGAAAGTTATCACCTAGTAGGTTTTCATACTAAGGCTCAATTTAATTAAGTCCGTAGCGTCTACCTATTTCGCCATATCCCCTACCATATCCCCCTTTTGAGAATAGTATTAAGATACCAATCATTACCTTCTTTATTTAATTTATACTGAAACTTTTGGATTTATTATATATTATTTATAAGGTCAATAACTTCAAACGAAAGACGAGAAATGTTTAATTTGTTAGAACTTATTATTAAAAAATTTCGAAGAAAATAAATTAAATACTAATATCCTGTGAATCAAAAATAAAAAAGAAAGTTTGACTATCTAAAAATTACATTCACTAATGAATATAATAATATTATAATTTAAAATTGTATCAATAAATATAATATAAATTTCTTATAAATCTTATATTGGTCATAGAAATAGCTTCGTATATTGTATATAATTAACATTTGTTGTAAATTATGAATTAGATAAATTTTTATTTATAGAAATGTTATTTTGTGTATTGGATTTATATATATTATAACGGTTTTTATTATATGGGCCTGCTTAGCTCAGAGATTAGAGCAATATATTTGTAATGTGATGGTCACTTATTTAATTCTGATAACCGGCTTTTCCTGTTTTTATTTTCTTAAATAACAAATTCACTAATTTATTTATTTAATTTATTTATTTAAGATATTGGAATTCTTGGCTGTGCCAGGAAAAGTATCTTCTTTATATTTTACTATTTTATTTATATATATAAACAAATATAAATTATAAAAATTTATGTTATAAATAATATTAAAAAAATAAATAATAAAACAAACAATATAAAAGTGTTAATATCGATCCACCTTATCGTATTTTTATTTATTATTTTTTCGAAGACAAGTGCACTACTTCAACAAACCTCACTTAATTTATATTTATAATTTAGTTAAATTTTAGTTTAGGTTAAAATAAAAAAAGAATAAAATAAATTCTAAAAAAGAATAAGGAGTCTTTATGTCGCGTTACCGAGGACCCCGTTTCAAAAAAATACGTCGCCTAGGGGCTTTACCAGGACTAACGAATAAAAGGCCTACGAATAAAAGGCCTAAAACCGTAAATTATCTTATAAACCAAATGGACTTCAGTCAAAAGTCTCAATATCATGTTCGTCTAGAAGAAAAACAAAAATTGCGTTTTCATTATGGTCTTACAGAACGACAATTACTTAAATACGTTCGTATTGCCGGAAAAGTAAAGGAGTCAACGGGTCAGGTTTTACTACAATTACTTGAAATGCGTTTGGATAACATCCTTTTTAGGTTGGGTATGGCTTCAACTATTCCTGCAGCCCGCCAATTAGTAAACCATAGACATGTTTTAGTGAATGGGAGTATCGTAGATATACCAAGTTATCACTGCAAACCCCGAGATATTATTATGGCGAAAGATAAACAACAATCCATAACTATGATTCAAAATTCTCTCAACTCTTCTCCTAATGCAAAAGTGCCAAACCATTTGACCTTAACCCTTCAACCATTACAAGGATTGGTAAATCAAATAATAGATAGTAAATGGGTTGGTTTAAAAATAAATGAATTGCTTGTCGTAGAATATTATTCTCGTCAGACTAAAACCTAAATTAAAATAAAATTGCAAGAGAGGCTATTTTCATATTCTTTCCAGTATTATTGCTAGTTTAGTAATTTGATCGAAATATAAAATCTATATAAGACTTAATTAATGGAATAAGGGTCTCTATTCTTGATTTATTTTTTTAATAAATAGGTTGTAGGAGGTACGGAAAGAGAGGGATTCGAACCCTCGGTAAACAAAAGTCTACATAGCAGTTCCAATGCTACGCCTTGAACCGCTCGGCCATCTTTCCTACATAATATTATATATCTAACTATTATGTATCAAAATGTTTTAAAAACCGAGAACATATAGCAAGTTTTTAATAAATTGTATAGAATCCATCTTAATTTTAATATTACAAACAAATTAAAAAAATTATTTATTTAATTTATATTCAAATTTATATTCTAATTGATTAAATCAATTAGAAGAAATTCATCAAATCAATAGGTAGGGTTATATTCTTTGGTTAGGGTTAATGGATACTTTATATACCATAATTATAATATAACATAATTATATTCTATCACTTATTTATTTTTATTTATTAACTTTAATAGGTTAATGAGATTTTTTATGGTTTAAGTTGTCACAACTTATCAACGGGTATAACCACTTTGGTATGAATAGTTAAAGTGTGGATGTTCTTGGTTGTATATCTTGTTTGGGCTACTGGATTTATGTTCTTAATCTCTTGGCGTGGATATATAAATTAATGGAAACTTTAGCATGTATTCACGAGCACATATCTTTTGTCAATTTGATTGGAAAGATAGGCCTCTTTCGCAAGCAAGATTGGTTGTATTAGCCCATTTTTTATATTTCTACATCTAGGATTTGACTTGTATCAACTAATAGGACCTGAACCATTATGGCAAAAAAAAGTTTGATTCAGAGGGAAAAGAAGAGACAAAAGTTGGAACAAAAATATCATTTGATTCGTCGATTCTCAAAAAAAGAAAAAATTAAAGTTTCATCATGGGATGAAAAGTGGGAAATTTCTGATAAGTTACAATCCTTACCACGGAATAGTGCGCCTACACGTCTTCGTCGCCGTTGTTTTTTGACCGGAAGCCCAAGGGCTAACTATCGAGACTTTGGACTATCTAGACACATACTTCGAGAAATGGTTCTTGCATGTTTGTTACCAGGAGCAACAATATCCAGTTGGTAAAGATTAATCTTCCATTTATGTGAAGGACCTCTTTACCATTCTTTATAAATGTAATATTATATTTGTATAGATATGGTAAGGGGGCACATTAAATCCTTCTTTGTCTATTAGTTTTTACTAATTCTCTTCAACGCGGAGTAGAGTAGTTTGGTAGCTCACAAGGCTCATAACCTTGAGGTCGCAGGTTCAAATCCTGTCTCCGCAATATATTTTAGGAGGTTTGTACCTATTAACTAGTATGTTAACTAGTAATTTTCATCCCTTTTGTTCGAATAAATAGTAGTAAAGAAAATAAAGAGGGGATAGACTGACTAAATTATCACAACCATATATCAAGCTTTTAACATATTAAATTTTATCTTAGGGCGGATAGCGGGAATTGAACCCGCATCTTCTCCTTGGCAAAGAGAAATTTGACCATTCCACTATACCCGCATTTCTTATTCGCGATACACAATAAATACACAGATATGATATACTTAACAGATCATATTTCTTAAATGCCGGGATATAATTAATTCATATTTTTTCTTATGAGAAGTTTGATCCCCCAACTTCCCGGAGTTCATTCTCCGGAAAATTATATTTTAATTATTTTTAATTATTCCAGTGTATTCTTTCCAATCTCTTTCTTTTCTTATTTCGTTGGAAATCATATAAAGACAATTCCTATTTGATATAGCCATTTGGGCTAGTATTTTACGATTAAGAAGTAACTGTTTCTTGTATAGATCATGTATTAATTTACTATAATTATAGGATATAACCTCTTCTCGAATTACTGCGTTTATACGAGCAATCCACAAACGACGAAAATTTATCTTTTGCTTATGCCTATCCCGATGGGCCGAAACTAAAGCTCTTATTTTCTGTTGAATAATAGTTCGGATAAGTCTTGAGTGGGCCCCCCGAAAACTTGATGCAAATAAACGAATTTTTGTTCTACGTCTTCGGGCTATATATCCGCGTTTAATTCTGGTCATTGAATAGATAAAATTTAATGAATAACTAATTTCTTTCTTTCAATTATTATTTTCACCAACCATGTTTATAAATAATCAAACAAATTTTTCCAATATATAAAATACAAATTCCAATGGCTTTAGCTACTCTAACCTTCCCAACCACTATTTATTATAAAAATTTTTTATTATGTTTTATTGTGAAATACAAAATAATAAATAGTGGGTTCCATCGTTTCTATGGTTACTTCTTAAACGGTGAGGTCTTATCTATACACCGGAGCCTTAAACTTAATTTTATCAATGTTTTTGGTAATTTGTATAGTTCACACTACATTCTTTGGCTCTACCCTAAAATTCTTACTCAAGTAACAGGTCTTTAACAACGAGACATATATATATTGTAACGATATTTAATTATGAAAGTTAGCCAATAGCTGACTGACCCTCGTAGTCCGTTCTTAATCCTAAAATTTCCTCCGCTTAATGGATAACCCTTTGCTACCAATGGAGAATTTTTTCTCACCTTTAATTCAAGTGATTGGATTTATACCAACGGAAACCATAAACTTTATCCACAATAGATAAATGGGTTTGCTTCTTTTTAGTTTTAGATAGTGAATTTATTTCCTTTTTCCATTCTATCCTATTAACTTTTATTAATCATTAACTCAGCTCATGATCTAAACGAGTCGCACATACACCCTACTACATCTTCCTCGGCGCTGAGGACATCTCCTGAGAGCAGGAGATTTCTTCACATTTTGAGTTGGCTGTCTTGTATTTCTAATAAGTTGGTTAATAGTTGGCATGTTGAATACCTATACCTAAAGGGCTGGTTTAGATTTATCCTAACCGGACCATTAGGTATAGGCATATTTACTAAATTCAGAGTCGTAATCAGAATTAAAAATCTTTATCAAAAGTTGTTGGATCAGTTGCTACATGATCAACAATTCCATATTCTTTTGCTTCTGCTGCTGACATAAAATACTCTCTTTCCATATCTCTTTCTAAAATCCATGAGGGTTTTTTTGTACTTCGTGCATATATATCTCTGATCATCTTGAAACGGAAAGGGAGGGATTCGAACCCTCGGTACGCATAACTCGTACAACGGATTAGCAATCCGCCGCTTTAGTCCAACTCAGCCACCTCTCCCTCCTAATTATACATTATGCATATAGATATTAAATCGGGTAAAGGAGACCTATTATAGGACATACAATGCATTACATATGTATGATCATTACATAGAATTAAACCGGGTCATTCTATTCCACCCATTAATAAAAAATATTTAATAACATGATACATTTATACAAAACTTCTACCCTGAGTACGCATACACGAAATAATTTGATATATGGACAACATTATTGTGGTAAAGGTCGTAATGCCAGAGGAATCATTACCATAAACCATAGAGGAGGAGGTCATAAACGTCTCTACCGTAAAATTGATTTTAAACGGAATAAAAAAGACATATATGGTAAAATAGTAACCATAGAATACGATCCTAATAGAAACGCACACATCTGTCTCATACACTATGGGGATGGTGAGAAGAGATATATTTTACATCCCAAAGGAGCTAAAATTGGAGATATTGTTGTTGTTTCTAGTACAAGAGTTCTTATAAAGATGGGAAATGCCCTGCCCTTGACCAATATGCCCTTAGGCGCAGCCATACATAATATTGAAATTACACCCGGAAGGGGTGGACAATTAGTTAGAGCAGCAGGTGCTGTAGCAAAACTAATTGCAAAAGAGGGAAAATCGGTCACATTAAAATTACCTTCTGGGGAGATCCGTTTGATATCTCAAAACTGCTTAGCAACAGTGGGACAAGTGGGGAATGTTGGTACAATTCATAAAAGTTTGGGTAAAGCCGGATCCAAGCGTTGGTTAGGTAAGCGTCCTGTAGTAAGAGGAATAGTTATGAACCCCGTAGACCATCCCCACGGGGGTGGTGAAGGGAAAGCCCCAATAGGTAAAAAAAGACCCACAACTCCGTGGGGTTATCCTGCACTCGGCAAAAGAAGTAGAAAAATGAATAAATATAGTGAAAATTTTATTATTCGTCGACGTAGTAAATAAATAAATAGGTGATAAATTCCATTTCTTTCCTCGTCTTTACAACTAAAATAATAGGAGCAAGCTATGATACGTCCACTAAAAAAAAAAAATCCTTTTGTAGCCAATCATCTATTAAGAAAAATTTACAAAGTTAATAAAAAAGCAGAAAAAGAAATAATAGTAACGTGGTCCCGTGCATCTACCATTATACCCATAATGATCGGCCATACAATTGCAATTTATAATGGTAAGGAACATTTACCTATTTATATAAGAAATTATATGATAGGTCACAAATTAGGAGAATTTGTACCTACTTCAAATTATAAAGAGTATGAAGAAAAAAGTGATACTAGATCTCATCGTTAAGTTAATCTTTTTATAAATTAGGTATTTATAATTAATTACTAGGAGAAAAACCTTTTATGCTAAAAGAGAGAAAGAAAAAAATAAAAGAAATATACGCTTTAAGACGACATATATCTATATCTGCTGACAAAGCAAGAAGAGTAATTGATCAAATTCGCGGACGTTCTTATGAGGAAACACTTATGATACTGGAACTTATGCCCTACCGAGCATCTTATCCTATTTTAAAATTGGTTTATTCTGCAGCAGCAAATGCTGCTTACAGTATAGGTTCTGTTGAAACCAATTTAGTAATTAGTAAAGCTGAAGTTAATGAGGGTACTACCACAAAAAAATTCAAACCCCGAGCTCGTGGACGCAATTATGCAATAAAAAAAACTACCTGTCATATAATTATTGTAGTAAAAGATATATCTTTAGATGAGTATGAGAAAAGATACTCTAGTAGTGTGAGGTAATATGGGACAAAAGATAAATCCACTTGGTTTCAGACTTGGTATAACTCAAAGTCATCATTCATTTTGGTTTGCACAACCACAAAATTATTCGGAAAGTCTACAAGAAGATCAAAAAATAAGAGATTTTATAAAAAATTATATACAAAAAAATTCAATAGAAAAGAATAAAAGAATATACTCTGGCACCGAAGGAATTGCCCGTATAGAGATTAAAAAAAGAATCAATTTGATTGAAGTCATAATTTTTATGGGATTCCCCAAGTTCTTAATTGAAAGTAAACCCCGAGGATTCAAAGAACTACAGATAAATCTACAAAAAGAATTTCATTATTTGAACCAAAAATTAAACATTGCTATTGAAAGAATTACCAAGCCTTATAGAAACGCTAATATTATTGCGGAATTTATAGCTGTACAATTAAAAAATAGAGTTTCTTTTCAAAAAGTAATGGAAAAGGCTATTGAATTAACGGAAGAAGAAGATATAGAGGGAATTCAAATACAAATTTCAGGACCTCTCGGCGGAAGAGCCGCTAAATCAAGTGTCGAATGGATCAGACAGGGTAGGATTCCTTTCCAAACCATTACAGCTAAAATTGATTATTGTTCCCATAAAGTTCGTACTAAATACGGAGTATTAGGTATTAAAGTTTGGATTTTTATAGACAAATAAAAAGAAAACTTTAATTTTATCTTCTATCTTAATTTTATCTTCTATCTATTAACTATATTATATGACTAAAAAAAAAAAGTAAAATAATTCATTCTTTTTTAACCAATCAAATTTATATTTACATAAGGTAAAAATAACAATTTGATTGACTTTTTTATTTGCTATGCTTAGTGTGTGATTCATTGGTTTTTGCTAATGTTAGGATTAAACAAAATAAGCTCATTAGTCTATCTGAAAACCAACCCGTTAATTTATATTATCTGAATCTCAATAATCAGTCAAGATGTGTTAAATAGGTGTCATATCTTTGTAACAACTGAAATTTATTTTAATAAAGTTGCATTATTTTTATAAGTTTAAGACAAAATAAAGATCGTAGGGTGTGAGTGGATAACTGGGAGGATGAGAGAAAGATAAAAAATATAAAAAACGATATATAATTCCAATATGTAAGGTCTATGAGTCATCTCATAAAAGACAATGTAATAAAGCATTAATACTAATTTATAATAAATTATAATAAAATGAATTTACATAATAGAAGAAAAAATAAAGAGCTTAGAGCCAAGCAAGACTAAGAAGGTTGACTCAAAAATTAGATTGTGAGCTCCGTTGTAGAATTATGACCTAACCATTAAATATGAAGCGGCGGGAACGATGAAATCTGTGAATAGATAAAATTTTATTTAATAAAATTAATCTTATTGATTCAATAGTAGGGATGGCGAAATGAACCAGAAATCAATTTATCTATTGAGCGAAGTCATGAAAGGCGCTACGACTGGAATAAAGATTTTAAGAGTAAATATTCGCTCGCGAAAACTTTATCTTTTATTTATTAATAAAGAAAAATTATAAAAAAATATCTTTTTATATTATAAAATTTAATTCTTTTATTCGCGAGGAGCTGGATGAGAAGAAACTCTCACGTCCAGTTCTGTAGTAGAGATGGAATTAAAAAAAACTTATCTGTCGACTATAACCCCAAAAAAACGAGATTCCGTAAACAACATCGAGGAAGAATGAAGGGAAGATCTTATCGAGGTAATTATATTTCTTTCGGTAAATATGCTCTTCAAGCACTTGAACCTGCTTGGATCACATCTAGACAAATTGAGGCAGGTCGGCGAGCAATGACACGAAATGTACGTCGTGGTGGAAAAATATGGGTCCGTATATTTCCAAATAAACCAGTTACAGAAAAATCGGCCGAAACACGTATGGGTTCGGGAATAGGGAAAGGATCCCCTAAATATTGGATATCTGTTGTTAAACCAGGACGAATACTATATGAAATGGGCGGAGTAACTGAGAATATAGCCAGACGGGCTATTTTAATAGCAGCATCAAAAATACCTATACGAACAAAGTTTATTATTTCTAGATAAAAAATTTATAAGCGGCGAAATTTGTCTTGTTATAAAACCGTGGTTTTATTTTTTTATATAAAAAAATATTTCTTTTATTTTTTTCATACATTACATTGAAAACCTAGACTGAAAATTTATATGATTCAACCTCAGACCTATTTAAATGTAGCAGATAACAGTGGGGCTAGAAAATTGATGTGTATTCGAATAATAGGAGCTAGTACTCGTCGATATGCTCATATTGGTGACGTTATTGTTGCTGTAATAAAAAAAGCAGTACCAAACATGTCTCTAGAAAAATCAGAAGTAGTCAGAGCTGTAATTGTTCGTACCTGTAAAGAACTTAAACGTGATAACGGCATGATAATACGATATGATGATAATGCTGCAGTTGTTATTGATCATAAAGGAAATCCAAAAGGAACCCGAATTTTTGGTGCAATCCCTCGAGAATTGAGGCAATTCAATTTTACTAAAATAATTTCATTAGCTCCCGAAATCTTATAAAAATATAAAATTGGTTGTGATAACTTTAAGGTATAGGTATTAAAAATAAATATATTAATTTGTAAATTTTGTATTACGCATATATCTTTAAAATTCATATTCATAAAAAAACATGTTGATTATATATAATTTTGGGACACCAATAATTTTAGTTTATCATGGGTAGAGACACTATTGCTGAAATAATAACCTCTATACGAAATGCTGATATGAATAGAAAAAGAGTTGTTTGCATATCATCTACTAATATTACAGAAAATATTGTTAAAATACTTTTACGAGAAGGTTTTATCGAAAACATCAGAAAACATCGAGAAAAAAATAGAGATTTTTTTGTTTTAACCTTGCGACATAGAAAAAGATCCTATAGAAATTTTTTAAACTTAAAACAGATCAGTCGACCCGGATTAAGAATCTATTCTAACTATCAACGAATTCCTCGAATTTTAGGAGGAATGGGGGTTGTAATTCTTTCTACCTCGAGAGGTATAATGACAGACCGCGAGGCTCGACTAAAAAGAATCGGCGGAGAAATTTTGTGTTATATATGGTAATACTTTTAATATCCAAATGAAATTATAAACCTCTTCCTATTAAAATAAAAAAAAATAAAGCAAGGGGATGAATTATTTAATATAATTTATGGAGGCTTGAAATGGAAGAAAAAAAGGTGATCCATGAAGGTTTAATTACCGAAACGTTTCCAAATGGCATGTTTCGGGTTCTATTAGATAATGAGGATCTGATTATAGGTTATATTTCAGGAAATATCCGACGTAAATCGATACAGATACTGCGGGGAGATAAAGTACGAATTGAAGTAAGTAATTATAATTCAACCAGAGGACGTATAATTTCTAGACTCCCAACAAAAAAAAATAAGAATTATAAAGATTAAATATATTTTCTTAAATAGTATTCTAAATAAACAATTAAAAAAAACTTTTTTTATATTAATAACACAAATTATAAATGAAATAAATTAAGAATTAATATTAGGAATAATAATATGAAAAAAAGAGCTTCCATTCGTAAAATTTGTGAAAAATGTCGATTAATTCGCAGGCGGAGGCGCCTTATAGTAATTTGTTCCAACTCAAGACATAAACAAAGACAAGGATAAGAGGGTCTTTACGAAGACTAGCTCACTAAAGAAAGAGTTCAGAAATAAGGAATCTTTTTTTACTCAAAATGGATATATCCACATTTTCTGACTTATATTTATGAGATGGTATAATATGGCAAAAGCTATACCGAAGAATGTACGTTTTGGTTCGCGGAAGAATGTACGTTTTGGTCCACGGAGAAATGTACGTTTTGGTTCGCGAGGGGTTGTACGTTTTGCTTCGCGGAGGAATGTACGTATAATATCAAAAGGTATTATTCATGTTCAAGCAAGTTTACATAATACCATTGTCACGGTTACAGATATGATAGGTCAGGTTGTTTCCTGGTCTTCGGCCGGTAGTTGTGGATTCAAAGGTCCGAGAAGAGGGACGCCCTTCGCTGCCCAAACTGCAACAGAGGAAGCTATAAGTATTGTACATAAAAAAGGTATGCAACGGGCAGGAGTCATTATAAAAGGTCCGGGTATAGGAAGAGACGCAGCATTGCGAGTTATTGGTAGAAGTGGTATACAATTAACTTTTATTCGGGATGTAACTCCTGTACCACATAATGGCTGCAGACCTCCAAAAAAGAGACGCATATAAAAAAAATAAACAAGATAAATAAGTAAGTGTAATTTTATTCCACCTATTAAAGTAAAATTAAATGGATAAGTCGATACATCCATTAAATACATAATTGGATAAAGAGAGTAAAAAAAAATGCCTATTCGTATAAAAAAAGACTCAAAAAAAAAAAAGAAATTATAACGAAAAAAAAAGAAATATGGTACGTAACCGACTTAATGAACTGAGATTACTTTTTCTATCCGGAGAAATTAAGTGTGATAATTCAAAAAAAATTATAAATCTTATGATGTATCTTGCTATAAACAATGAGAACAAAGATCAGTATTTGTTTATAAACAGTCCTGGCGGGTCAGCAATGTATGCATTAGCTATTTATAATATGATGCAATTTATAAACCCGGATGTGAATACAATAGGACTAGGAATAGCCGCATCAATGGGATCTATGATACTGGCTGGGGGAGCAGTTCGTATAGCATTACCTCACTTAAGAGTAATGATCCGTCAACCTGTATGGGCTTATTCTGGGTGGATTAGTGCAAGCGATTGTTTACGGAGAGCAGAGGAAGCAAATGAAATACGCAAGATGATCAGAGATATATATGCACGAAGTACAAAAAAACCCTCATGGATTTTAGAAAGAGATATGGAAAGAGAGTATTTTATGTCAGCAGCAGAAGCAAAAGAATATGGAATTGTTGATCATGTAGCAACTGATCCAACAACTTTTGATAAAGATTTTTAATTCTGATTACGACTCTGAATTTAGTAAATATGCCTATACCTAATGGTCCGGTTAGGATAAATCTAAACCAGCCCTTTAGGTATAGGTATTCAACATGCCAACTATTAACCAACTTATTAGAAATACAAGACAGCCAACTCAAAATGTGAAGAAATCTCCTGCTCTCAGGAGATGTCCTCAGCGCCGAGGAAGATGTAGTAGGGTGTATGTGCGACTCGTTTAGATCATGAGCTGAGTTAATGATTAATAAAAGTTAATAGGATAGAATGGAAAAAGGAAATAAATTCACTATCTAAAACTAAAAAGAAGCAAACCCATTTATCTATTGTGGATAAAGTTTATGGTTTCCGTTGGTATAAATCCAATCACTTGAATTAAAGGTGAGAAAAAATTCTCCATTGGTAGCAAAGGGTTATCCATTAAGCGGAGGAAATTTTAGGATTAAGAACGGACTACGAGGGTCAGTCAGCTATTGGCTAACTTTCATAATTAAATATCGTTACAATATATATATGTCTCGTTGTTAAAGACCTGTTACTTGAGTAAGAATTTTAGGGTAGAGCCAAAGAATGTAGTGTGAACTATACAAATTACCAAAAACATTGATAAAATTAAGTTTAAATTTTATATTCAGAGAGATAGATAGAACCCTAGAAAGAGCTTCAAGGTTTTGTAAACCCTATTACTATCCAGAGTAATCGTTCTTATTGAGGCTTGAGTTTAGTGTGGAAATAAGAATTCCTGAGTTCATATTTCTGTGTGTTCATATATTCATATTCATATATTTGAGTGTTCTTGTTGAATAAAGACTCAAAGTAGTTTCCGCATACTTTGAAGTAAGTTCTTACAAGTTGTGGTTTAGGATTTATTCTAAACAACAAGATTAGTTTACAGAGAATCGATCCAACAAGTGGTATCGGAGCCACGAGGTTGTAAGAACATCACAGAATCTCAGAAACTCAGACGTTCTAACATGGATATGGAATCTTATTCTAACAACACCATGGCCAAACTTCCAATTCTGAAGCAAGGAGAGTTTGAGATGTGGAAGCTAAGGATCAAGTCGTTTTTCATGATGATGGATTATGCTCTCTGGGAGGTTATAGAATCTGGAAACTCATGGAAATCCATACCCAAAGAAAGCATCAATACTGATGGAACAATAACTATGTCAATGTCTGTTCCTGTTACAATTGAAGAAAGGCAGATGATGAAAAACGATAACAAGGCGAGGAG